TATTTTAGTTAGGGATTCCGCGTACAAATACAAGTGATCTTTAACTACATATGCATCTGATCATATATGTTATTCCAATAAAGAAGGAGGATTTTCAATGCGAGATATAAAAACATATCTCTCCGTGGCACCTGTGTTAACTGCTCTATGGTTTGGGTCTTTAGCAGGTCTATTGATAGAAATCAATCGTTTATTCCCAGATGCGTTGACATTCCCTTTTTTGTCATTCTAGTTATTGACATGGTAAGGAATGAACGAAGAAGATTAGAGATACAATAAATTCTCTGTGACCAATCCCCCCTTTTTTTCAGTTGTTTAGGATAGGAAAGAGAAAGAATAAAAATGGATTGAACCTTAGTGAAACTTGGGTTCAGGATAGAATGCATAGAGGTAGAACAGAAATAGAAATGTGGGTCTAGGGCAGGCTGTTCAAAAGATCATACAAGATAGTAAATGAAATACTGGGATTGGGAATAATTAATAGTTAGAAATAATTGTATTACTTATTACTACTCTATTGATTGCAACGAAATCTTTCATAATTTGATTTCGAGTTAGCAACTTCTCTTCTATTCTATTTATTTTTCGTTCCTTTACTCTTCTTTTCTTCGGTTCGGATCGAAAATAGAAGAATTGAGTGAATCCAAAGGAGGTTCATGGCCAAGGGTAAAGATGTCAGAGGAATAGTTATTTTGCAATGTACCAATTGTGTCCGAAATGATTTCAATAAAGAATCGCGGGGCACTTCCAGATATATTACTCAAAAGAATCGACACAATACACCTAGTCGATTAGAATTGAGAAAATTCTGTCCTTATTGTTACAAGCATACGATTCATGAGGAGATAAAGAAATAGATCGAACAGAGTGCGTGTACCGCCTTTCCAAGGAACAGGAAGAAATTATATATATATAAACAAATCAAGTCCTATTTCGGTCGGATCCGAAATGAACGAAGAAATAGGATTTTAGAGATAAGGAATAAACCATGGATAAATCCAAGCTACCCTTTCGTAAAAAAAAGCGATCTTTTCGTAGACGTTTGCCCCCAATTGGATCGGGGGATCGAATTGATTATAGAAACATGAGTTTAATTAGTCAATTTATTAGTGAACAAGGAAAAATATTATCTAGACGAGTGAATAGATTGACCTTGAAACAACAACGATTAATTACTATTGCTATAAAACAAGCTCGTATTTTATCTTCGTTACCTTTTCTTAATAATGAGAAACAATTTGAGAAAACCGAGTTGATCCCTAGAACCACTGGTCCTAGAACCAGAAATAAATAGGTCCACTACTCAATTGAATCAAAACAACTTGAATCAAAACAACTCTAATTGGAACTCAAAATCGGATTGATGTTTTGTTCGAAAAAGCCGAGAAATTGGATTGTCGCGTCGTAATAAAAAAAAAGAATGGGAGAAGAAATCTTTTTTTTTTTTGAAACGTGTTCGTTCATTCCTACTACTTATCTTATCATATGAATTTCTACTCTACCTTCCCGGGGGTCATTCTCCGGGGAACTCCATTTAAATCATTGCGGCGAATTCCTTCCAATCTCCTTTATTTGACGATCTCATTGGAAATCATGTAAAGACAATTCCTGTCGGATATAGCTATTTGTGCAAGTATTTTACGATTAAGAAGCAACTGCCTCTTGTACAGATCGTGTATTAATCGACTATAACTATAGGATACCCCATTCTCACGAGTTACTGCATTTATCCGAGTGATCCACAAACGACGAAAATATCTCTTTCGTCTGCCTCTATCCCGATGGGTGGAAACCAAAGCTCTCATTTTCTGTTGAGTAGTAGTTCGAGTAAGTCTTGAATGAGCCCCTCGAAAGGTTGAGGCAAATAAACGAATTTTTGTTCGACGTCTCCGAGCTATATATCCTCGTCTAACTCTGGTCATTGAATCAAATGAAACTTTGATGAATAACTAATTGATTTCTTTTCTTTCAGTCATTCTTTTCCCCTCGCCTGGTTTATTAATAACAAAACGGATTCCTCCGATGTATAAAATAAAAATTCCAATGGCTTTTGCTACTATGACCTTCCCAACCACGATTTTTTATTTCTTCCAGGCATCGCCTCAAAAGAAGAAATTTTACCGATATTTTTGGTATAAAAAAAAATAGGTAGTAATGGATAAATAAAATGTAAATAGTGGCTTCCATCGTTTCTATGGTTACTTCTTAAACGGTGAGGTCCTCTCTATACACCGGAGCCTCTTCCCTCATTTAATGAATGTTATTGGTAACTTGTACAGTTCACACTCTTCGGCTCTACCCATGAATTATCTAGTAATAGGTCTTTTCACAATGAGATCTATCCATACAGTGACGGCATTTCATTATGAAGGTTGGCTAGGTAGCTGACCCTGTTAGTCCGTTCTTGCAAAAGAAAGTAGGAGCATCATCTTTCTGCTTCTTAACTTAAATACCATTTCCACCGCTTAATGGATAACCATTTGCTACCAATGGGGAATTGCTTTTCATCTCAAATCGAGGTGATTGGATTTGCACCAATGGAAACCATAAATTCCATACACAATAGAGGTCTATGATAGATCTTTATTTTTAGATAGTGAATGGAGTTTTTTCATTCTATCCTATTCATTGGTCATTGATACAGGAAAAATTGTCTCATTTGTTCTAGTTCATGATCTGAACGAGTCGCACATACACCCTAGTACATGTTCCTCGACGCTGAGGACATCCCCGAAGAGCAGGAGATTTCGTGACATTTCTGATTGGCTGTCTTGTGTTTCTAATAAGTTGTTTAATAGTTGGCATGCTGAATCGTATACAGAATGGGCTGGTTTAGATCGATCCTAACCGAATGATTATGAATTACTTCCATTTCCATTTCATATTTTATCCGGGTAAAAGAAAAAGATCAAATCACGGTTCATTCGAATTATGATTCGAAATGGAATCGCGGATTTATGCGAAATCCCCGGTACTTTCGATCGCTACAAGATCAACAATGCCATGAGCTTGGGCTTCTGTTGCGGACATAAAAACATCCCTTTCCATGTCTTCCGATATAACCCATAAAGGATTGCCCGTTCTTTGTACATAAACCCTTGTGAGGGTTTCACGGAGTTTCAGTAGTTCTTCTGCTTCCAGGATAAATTCTCCTGTGGGTGCCTCATAAAAAGAACTAGCAGGTTGGTGGATCATAACCCTGATGATATAACATAATAAACGATTCCTCTATCTCGCATGATCAGGCGAAGGGATAAAGAAAAACAAGAAGAAAAAGATAGAATTGAACAACCGTACAGGCATCCTTTGTGCATTGCATACGGCTCTGCAATGGAATTTCTTTTTCCCTTCTCCATCGAAGAAAAAGACAAATAGAATTCATCAGACCCAGATCGTTGAATGATCCATTTACCATCCTTCCTTTCGAAGGAGTAAAAAAATACTATGATGGTCCCGTTGCTTTATATATTTATCTCGTCTGTGATTCAGCAATCCCAAAGTTTCTTTCTGATCCGATCAAATAAGGAAAAAATGATCTTTTTTTTTCATACTCTTTCATAACATAAATATTGGAAAGATACTTCTGGTGTGGAAGCAAAAAGGTTTGTGACACTGAAATGGACCCCGATACATAAGATCAAATCGGAAATAACCTTTGTTTCATACTACTATCTCGATACATAATCTCATGTTATGAAAAACAATAATGGTTTGCTAATATCGAACTCGAAGTGCCATGCTATTATTACGTATTATTCATATTCCATATGGCGAAGGCATAGTCTTCCTTTTTCTCTCAAATAAAAAAACTCATTAGCGCCAAGCGTGAGGGAATGCTAGACGTTTGGTAATTTCTCCTCCGACCAGGATGAAAGATCCCATTGAAGCGGCTAATCCCATGCAGATTGTATGCACATCTGGTGGCACAAATTGCATAGTATCATAAATAGCTATTCCTGGTATTACCCATCCGCCAGGGGAGTTTATAAACAAATAAAGATCCCTGGCATCATCCTCTATGCTGAGATATACCATGAGACCAACAATTTGATTCGAGATCTCGCTATCAACTTCTTGGCCTAAAAAAAGTAATCTTTCTCGATAAAGTCGGTTGATTAGGACAAAATTGTATCCTTTAGGAACCGTACACGCACCTTTGGATGCATACGGTTCAATAAATTGAAATTGCGAAAAAAAAAAGAATCAATGTGTCGATTCCAGCCCTTTCTCTTTTCGTAACAGGTTTTTCCTAACAAATAACAAAGGGGCTTTTTCTTCCATTTTTCAAGAAAAATGAGTTTTGCTTGCTTTCCTATAAAAAAAAATTCACTGAACTTATCGAATTAACCTCTCATTGATGTATTGTTTCATCGAGATCCAAATCACGATGTAATTTTCTTGTTCCTGAATGGGCCTCTTCCACTCTTTTAGGTTTATGCTCTACTCCGGGTAAAGATCTGACCGAATTCTATTTGCACATATAGGACAAATAATCTCAGTACCACTTCTTTATTGCTACGACTTCTTTTTTTTTCAATTCGTTTCGTGCCTTCCGCCAAATATTCAATGTATTCATCATATTCCTCCATTGATTGGACGTATGAGATCACTCATATGGTAGAAAGGAATTATTTATGATACGAGTGGTAATCATACATAGGTTACCAAGTTGGTATTTTCTGAACGGGGCCTGTATACTTCATTTTATTGGTCCAAGCCAACCATAAAATCTTCTAATTGAGAATATTGATCCCGCAACCAAATAAATTGATCTAATTGCACTTCACGCTCCGAATTATTGATGGTTCAATCAATCTAATCTTTCTTGGGCGAAACAGAGGATATCTCGATCGGAAGAGAGAACGGGGAAATCCCATATGACCCAATATGTCTGACAAGTCGCACTATACGTCAACCCAAACTGCATCTTCCTCTCCAGGACTCCGAAAAGGTACTTTTGGAACACCAATGGGCATGAAATTAAAGAAAAAGAGGTTAAGTACTATACTTAACTTTGATGTGGAAACGTAACAACAGGTTTATTGTCTTTATAATATTTCCTTTATCGTATTTTAGCCATAGATTGGAAGGTTCATGGAGGAAGACGGAATGAATAAAGGAAAATTCTTACGAATGGATCGTTCGAATGATGAGCAAATATCTATGCATTCGCTCCCAAAAAAGGGGACCAACCCCCATTGCGTATTGATACTTATTGGGTATAGAATAGATCTGCTTCTCTTTGTTCCTACGAACAAGAATTGTTCAATTATTACCAACGGAACAGAATAAATATTCACCCTTGCCTTGCTTTAGGATAATCCACTGAAAGGGTGAGGTCCATAGCATAGTCTTTTCCAATGCGATAAAGTTACATAGTGTCTATTTTATCTTTGATAAAGGGGTATTTCCATGGGTTTGCCTTGGTATCGTGTTCATACCGTCGTATTGAATGATCCCGGTCGGTTGCTTTCCGTCCATATAATGCATACAGCTCTAGTTTCTGGTTGGGCCGGTTCGATGGCTCTATACGAATTAGCGGTTTTTGATCCCTCTGACCCCGTTCTTGATCCAATGTGGAGACAAGGTATGTTCGTTATACCCTTCATGACTCGTTTAGGAATAACCAATTCATGGGGTGGTTGGAGTATCACAGGAGGGACTATAACGAATCCGGGTATTTGGAGTTACGAAGGTGTGGCCGGGGCACATATTGTGTTTTCTGGCTTATGCTTCTTAGCAGCTATCTGGCATTGGGTGTATTGGGATCTAGAAATATTTTGTGATGAACGTACGGGAAAACCCTCTTTGGATTTGCCCAAGATCTTTGGAATCCATTTATTTCTCTCAGGGGTGGCTTGCTTTGGGTTTGGCGCATTTCATGTAACAGGCTTGTATGGTCCTGGAATATGGGTGGCCGATCCTTATGGCCTAACCGGAAAAGTACAATCTGTAAATCCAGCGTGGGGCGCGGAAGGTTTTGATCCTTTTGTTCCGGGAGGAATAGCTTCTCATCATATTGCAGCGGGGACATTGGGCATATTAGCGGGTCTATTCCATCTTAGTGTCCGCCCGCCCCAACGTCTATACAAAGGATTACGTATGGGCAATATTGAAACTGTCCTTTCCAGTAGCATCGCTGCTGTCTTTTTTGCAGCTTTCGTTGTTGCTGGAACTATGTGGTATGGTTCAGCAACTACCCCAATCGAATTATTTGGTCCCACTCGTTATCAGTGGGATCAGGGATACTTCCAGCAAGAAATATATCGAAGGGTTAGCTCCGGGCTAGCCGAAAATCTTAGTTTGTCGGAAGCTTGGTCTAAAATTCCCGAAAAATTAGCTTTTTATGATTACATCGGTAATAATCCGGCGAAAGGGGGATTATTCAGAGCAGGCTCAATGGACAACGGGGATGGAATAGCAGTTGGATGGTTAGGACATCCCGTCTTTAGAGATAAAGAAGGACATGAGCTTTTTGTACGTCGTATGCCTACTTTTTTTGAAACATTTCCAGTAGTTTTGGTAGACGGAGATGGAATTGTGAGAGCCGATGTTCCTTTTAGAAGGGCAGAATCGAAGTATAGTGTCGAACAGGTAGGTGTAACTGTTGAGTTCTATGGCGGCGAACTCAACGGAGTCACTTATAGTGATCCTGCTACTGTGAAAAAATATGCTAGACGTGCCCAATTGGGTGAAATTTTTGAATTAGATCGTGCTACTTTGAAATCCGATGGTGTTTTTCGTAGCAGTCCAAGGGGTTGGTTCACTTTTGGACATGCTACGTTTGCTTTGCTCTTCTTTTTCGGACACATTTGGCATGGTGCTAGAACCTTGTTCAGAGATGTTTTTGCTGGTATTGACCCAGATTTGGATGCTCAAGTGGAATTTGGGGCATTCCAAAAAGTTGGAGATCCAACTACAAGGAGACAAGTAGTCTGATACAACATTGCTCTGGTATCTTTCGCCTCTATTTGATTTTTATGATTTGACATAAGGGACTGTAGAAATCTTGATTTTCATCATCGTCTTTTCTTTGACTCTTGTCCTTTTTTTATCTGGAAAATGATCCCAAATGAACAGATGTGGAAGCTATAATTGTAAACCACGATCGAATCCATGGAAGCATTGGTTTATACATTCCTGTTAGTTTCGACTTTAGGGATAATTTTTTTCGCTATCTTTTTTCGAGAACCACCTAAGGTTCCGACTAAAAAGATGAAATGATTTTTCATTATCTCAATTGAAATAATGAGCCTCCCATATTGGGAGGCTCATTATTTCAACTAGTCCCCGTGTTCCTCGAATGGATCTCTTAGTTGTTGAGAGGGTTGCCCAAAAGCGGTATATAAGGCGTACCCAGTAAAGCTTACAAGTGAACCAGATATGGAGATGGCGACTAGGGTTGCTGTTTCCATTATTAGATAATTTCAAGACCACGATGGATCTACGCTACGATAAGATCGTTTATTTACAACGAAATAGTATACAAAGTCAACAGATCTCAACCAATGCAATAAGATTTATGGCTACACAAACCGTTGAGGGTAGTTCTAGATCTGGGCCAAGACGAACTATTACAGGGGATTTATTGAAACCATTGAATTCGGAATATGGTAAAGTGGCTCCTGGATGGGGAACTACCCCCTTCATGGGTGTCGCAATGGCTCTATTTGCAATATTCCTATCTATTATTTTGGAGATTTATAATTCTTCCGTTTTACTGGATGGAATTTCAATGAGTTAGGTCCATAAGAAAATGAATGAAGTCCTAGCTTTTCATTCAAAAATGAATCACTTAGGACTCGGATTTCTAGGCCATTTTGGTAGTTCGACCGTGAAATTCCGTTGTTTCGGTATTTCCGGAATATGAGTGTGTGACTTGTTATAATTGATCCTATTGATAGTACAGAGAATAGGTCTGTCATCTCTATCGAGATGGTTCTGCCTCGTCGGGTATTCATCCATCCTAGTATCTGGAGCACGGAATATATGGAATAGATCAAGAAATATTTGAACTATGATTCATACCTACTATTCAGACCTCTCGACCGGACTCCAAAAAATTTTCAAACAAAGAAGTATTTATTGAACGATTTTTCTTCCTTCAGAATTATGCTTATTTTGACCGAAGGACAAATGTTTCTATGGATTTTTAGTCATTCCATCCATTCATTGAATAAGTGATGATCGAATGGTTCTTACTCAGAGAACCCTTTTGGCTTAGTTTGGGGGCTTCATTGAATCATCGTGGTTCTAGTATGAATCTAAGGTTTCTTTCAATCGATTCATAGGGTCTCAACAAGAGAATTCCTATCAATAGTAAACAAAACATATAGTAAATCTGCATTACGCACAAACAAAAACAACAAATCAAATAACAAATAAAATAAATAGGGGAAGAGAAGATTCAAGAGGCCTGTAACGATCAACATAAAGACAGATGAGCCAACTTGATATTTTGGCATTATCATCACAAAGAACAGATTCCGGATTTTGATTCCTTCGCTTCGTGTTTTCAGGAACGATTGAATTAAGCGGCTAAGCTAAAGAAGTTTCAAACTTTCTATTACATCTCCGTTGCAACCACTATTTGGGTGTTTCTGCTTGAGCCGTACGAGATGAAACTCTCATATACGGTTCTCGGAGGGGGAGTCCCCTTGGTTTACCTATCTCAATAAAGTATATGATTGGTTCGAGGAGCGTCTCGAGATTCAGGCGATTGCAGATGATATAACTAGTAAATATGTTCCTCCTCATGTCAACATATTTTATTGTCTAGGGGGGATCACACTTACTTGTTTTTTAGTACAAGTAGCTACCGGTTTTGCTATGACTTTTTACTATCGTCCAACCGTTACAGAGGCTTTTGCCTCTGTTCAATACATAATGACTGAAGCTAACTTTGGTTGGTTAATCCGATCAGTTCATCGATGGTCAGCAAGTATGATGGTCCTAATGATGATCCTACACGTATTTCGTGTGTATCTTACAGGTGGATTTAAAAAACCCCGCGAATTGACTTGGGTTACGGGTGTGATTCTGGCTGTATTGACTGCATCTTTTGGTGTAACTGGTTATTCCTTACCTCGGGACCAAATTGGTTATTGGGCAGTAAAAATCGTGACAGGTGTACCTGAAGCTATTCCTGTAATAGGATCACCTTTGGTAGAGTTATTACGTGGAAGCGCTAGTGTGGGTCAATCCACTTTGACCCGTTTTTATAGTTTACACACTTTTGTATTACCTCTTCTTACTGCCATATTTATGTTAATGCACTTTCCAATGATACGTAAGCAAGGTATTTCAGGCCCTTTATAGAGAAGACAGATCATAGATATTTGTAATCGATCATATATCATTTTGGGGAGGAGTAATAGTATTTCATTGCCACAAATATGGATTATTGAAAAGAATAAGACATATTATTTGGATATTTCCCTTCAACTAGCTCCGAAGTCTTGTATTATTTATTTAATACTAATAGTTGAAGTAGATTCTCTGAAGAGAAGATGGGATTATGGGAGTGTGTGACTTGAACTATTGATTTGGCCGTGCAGATATATGATTTTTTCTGCCACATTGGAATTCACAACCAAATGTGCTCTGTTCCAACCACCGCGTAAGTCCACCTACAGAGGAGAGGCCGGTTCGCTTGAGGAGAATCTTTTCTATGATCAGACCCGAATTATGTTGTGCATGAACAGGCTCCGTAAGATCCAGTAGAATAAGTAATGTGGTATGATATGGATTATGTTCTATCTATTCTACTTACTTATAGTATAGTAAGAAATGCATTCATTTCCTCTGCATCGATCCTGATCTATGATACTATCGGGGTGAAACAAGGGATCTAAGGAAGAACAGAGGCTAGACTGACTGTATTAGTAACAAGTAAATCCTTTGTATTAAGAAAGCTCGAGATATTGTGGGGATAAAGACCAATCACAAAAGGCATGAGACGATCCAAAAAGCACTTGATCATGATCAAATTTGTAAGCCT